AAAAATGGAAATTTCATTCGAATGTATTTTTCAGACATCGGCGGGGTTATTCTCTGAAAGAATTGTGGTTGAATTTGGTATTGTTGAAATTCGAGCACAGGTGTGGACTAAGTAAATCAACGGGCAGTGCTGGTCCTGGTGAAAATAACAGTGAAGATGAATATCCGAATCATTTAGATTCGGATATTCATCTTCACAATACCTGTGAAACGGATCTAAATGATGATGGCACTTTTAGAGATATTAGTGAGGACAGTTCTAACACAGATTGTGTTATTGAAAATAAGATTTGCAAGGGTAACGACGGTTGTCCTATTTGGAATAATAAGAAAAGAGGATATAGCATTCGGAGTTTCGATGAGAGTTACTTTTCTAGTTACGTTTGTGGTGAGAGCGAAAATAGTAGTAAAATTGAGCATTTCGGTATAATAACCAGCACGAATGATAGTGATTCCACTGACATAGAAAGTCCTACTGAACAGGATTCCACTCAAATAGAAAGATTTGTGGGTTATAATTCTCTATTTTGCAACTCTCTGCATGATTTGCCCTCCATTAAAATTTTAGCCAAAACAAATGGAAGGCTATAATAGGAATCACAATAAAAACACATCACACAATATGATAAAAGAAAAAAAGTCATCAGATTGGGACCCACAAATTTGACCAAGTTATAATATGAAGCCATATTGTTATATATTTAATCTTGACAAAATAGTAGCCTTATACCTATAATTCAAATTAGGTATAATTCAAATGAACAGGAATTAAGCCTTATATAGATTATAGATAGTTTATACTTTTAGTAAAGTGCTAACCCAGATTAAAGATTTTCTTTTTTTTTCAATATTTGATTGACTGTCAGAATTTATTATCATAAACTTCTATAATAGATATCTTATTACATAGATAATGATAATAATATCTAGGTAATTACAAAAGAAGGCTAATAAACAGCCGTCTGGGGGTAGTACTATGAAAAAATGGAAATTTCATTCGAATGTATTTTTCAGACATCGGCGGGGTTATTCTCTGAAAGAATTGTGGTTGAATTTGGTATTGTTGAAATTCGAGCACAGGTGTGGACTAAGTAAATCAACGGGCAGTGCTGGTCCTGGTGAAAATAACAGTGAAGATGAATATCCGAATCATTTAGATTCGGATATTCATCTTCACAATACCTGTGAAACGGATCTAAATGATGATGGCACTTTTAGAGATATTAGTGAGGACAGTTCTAACACAGATTGTGTTATTGAAAATAAGATTTGCAAGGGTAACGACGGTTGTCCTATTTGGAATAATAAGAAAAGAGGATATAGCATTCGGAGTTTCGATGAGAGTTACTTTTCTAGTTACGTTTGTGGTGAGAGCGAAAATAGTAGTAAAATTGAGCATTTCGGTATAATAACCAGCACGAATGATAGTGATTCCACTGACATAGAAAGTCCTACTGAACAGGATTCCACTCAAATAGAAAGTCCTACTGAACAGGATTCCACTCCCTCATACAAGCATTTGTGGGTTCTATGCGAAGAGTGTTATACATTAAATTATAAGAGATTTTTGAAAGAAAGATTGTATATTTGTGAAGCATGTGAATCTCATTTGAAAATGAATAGTTCAGAGAGGATCGAACTTTTGATCGATCCGAATACTTGGGATCCTATGAATGAAAAGATGGCCTCAATGGATCCCATTGAATGGGATTCGGAGGAGGCTCTCAGTGAATCGAATTCCGAATGGGATTGGGAGGAGGATCCCGTTGAATGGGATTGGGAGGAGGATCCCGTTGAATGGGATTGGGAGGAGGATCCCATTGAATGGGATTCCGAATGGGATTTCGAAGTGGAGTCCGAATTGCAGTCCGTCTTGGAGTCCGAAGTGGAGTCCTCTTTCTATTCATCTTTCTATTCAATGGCTTCCGAATTCGATCCCGAATCGGATTACGAATTGGATTCCGAATTGGATTCGGGGGAGACTCGCATTCAATTGGATTCCGAAGTGGAGTCCAAATTGGATTCCGAATTGGATTCCGAATTGGAGTCCAAATTGGATTCCGAATTGGATTCGGAGGAGGCTCCAATTCAATTGGATCCCGAATTGGTGGCTGCCCTTCAATTGGATTCCGAACAGGTGGCTGCCATTCAATCGGATTCCAAAAAGGTGGCTGCCTTTCAATCGTATTTCAAATTTTATTTGGAAGTGAACAAATTGGAGTCCTATTCAATGGATTCCGAGGAGGCTCCCATTGAATTGGATTTTGAGGACGATCCTTATATAGATCGTATTGATTCTTGTCAAAAAGAGACCGGATTAACTGAGGCTATTCAAACCGGTATAGGCCAATTAAATGGTATTCCCGTAGCAATGGGGGTTATGGAGTTTGAGTTTATGGCGGGTACTATGGGATCCGTAGTGGGTGAGAAAATAACCCGATTGATTGAGTACGCTACTAATCAATCTCTACCTCTTATTATAGTGTGTGCTTCCGGGGGGGCACGCATGCAAGAAGGAAGTTTGAGCTTGCTGCAAATGGCTAAAATATCTTCTGCTTTATATCATTTTCAAACAAATCAAAAGTTATTCTATGTATCAATCCTTACATCTCCTACTACAGGTGGGGTGACAGCCAGTTTTGGTATGTTGGGGGATATCATTGTTGCCGAACCCAATGCCTATATTGCATTTGCGGGTAAAAGGGTAATTGAAGAAACATTGAAGAAAGAAGTACCTGAAGGTTCACAAGAGACGGAACCTTTATTCGATAAGGGGTTATTCAATCTAGTCGTACCACGTAATACTTTAAAAAGCGTTTTGAATGAGTTATTTCAGTTCCATGGTTTCTTTCCTTTGAATCAAAATTCAATCGAGTAGAACAGAACATTAAGTTCAATTATTTGATTTGTAGCAAACAAGTAGTTAGTTTATCGGACTCCGAGTAAAAATCAGACAAATGGCATTTTCTTTGTTGTATATATAATTCAAATAGAGAAAGATAGAAAACTCTATGTCTATCTTTCTCTATCTCTCGAGAATCTCATTTTGACTAAGAATCCCTGTTGGGTCGTATTCTAACGAATCTTTCGATAATTTGTAAGAAACTTTTTTTATTAAATTGAAATTTTATTAAATTTCAATTGGATATAAGAGCAAAAGACGAGAAAAAAAATAAAGAAAATAAAGAAAATAAAGAATAATAAGAAAGGCGATTACGAAAAAGAGACGAAAAGACCTCCTGATTCTATTATTAAAAAAATAAGTCCAGTATATACTCTCTTAGATATATACTGAGATCTATACCAATATGAATTCCAATTTCATAAATACTAATTAATAAATGAAATTCTTAATTAATTAATAATTTCATAATTCCAATTCTTAATTATAATTATTATAAGATATCTTTCTAAATAATAATAACAGGTACAAATAGTAAATCGAGGTACCCATTCTATGACAACTTTCAACTTTCCCTCTGTTTTTGTGCCTTTAGTGGGCCTAGTATTTCCGGCAATTGCAATGGCTTCTTTATCTCTTCATGTTCAAAAAAATAAGATTGTTTAGATCCGGTAGGACCCAATCTCATCCCTTTTTTTTTAACTTAGACTCGTATCATAACACAGATATCTATTTAGTGGAATATGGTGTAACGTATGGCTTCCGTCGAAGATTAAAGGAAAAACTCTTATGCCTGCAGAAACATGATATATAGGTAAATGAATTCTAGTTATTTTCAAAAAGATCAGAATTGCCAGATGGCCGAAATAAAAAGTCGGTGTATCTATATGTATGTCGATATCTATAGTGGGATCATACGAGAAAGGGTATATTATTATTTTAGATCTAACCAATTTGATGAATTACTCCTAAAGGTTCACATCAACCTAGTACTAGTTGATGAGAGTTACTTCTGAAACAAAGAGAGTCAAATGAATTTGGGGGATTCTCTCAATTCCAATAAAATGCAACCGGATCAAGTATGAGTTGTCGATCAGAACATATATGGATAGAATCTATAACGGGGTCTCGAAAAACAAGTAATTTCTGCTGGGCCATTATCCTTTTTTTAGGTTCATTAGGATTCTTATTGGTTGGAACTTCCAGTTATTTTGGTAGAAATTTCACATCTTTATTTCCGTCTCAGCAAATCGTTTTTTTTCCACAAGGGCTCGTGATGTCTTTCTATGGGATCGCAGGTCTCTTTATTAGTTCCTATTTGTGGTGTACAATTTCGTGGAATGTAGGTAGTGGTTATGATCGATTCGATAGAAAAGAAGGAATAGTGTGTATTTTTCGTTGGGGATTTCCTGGAAAAAATCGTCGCATCTGCCTCCGATTCCTTATAAAAAATATTCAGTCCATCAGAATAGAAGTTAAAGAGGGTATTTATGCTCGTCGTGTCCTTTATATGGACATCAGAGGCCAGGGGGCCATTCCTTTGACTCGTACTGATGAGAATTTTACTCCACGGGAAATTGAACAAAAAGCTGCTGAATTGGCCTCTTTCTTGCGTGTACCAATTGAAGTATTTTGAGAAATGGGCTGAAGAAAGAATGAACGCTTTCTTAGCAGGAGGGAAAAAATTTGAAAATCCTCTTTCTTTTTTCTATAACATAACTTAACTGAAGTTTCTTCAGAACGATCATTCGAGCCAAAGCAGACGTACACATAAAAGACTATCAAACTTTTTCTGGTCTTTTATGTGTAGTGAAATCTACATACCTCAATTCACTAACAAAATAAGTAACAAACAAATTGAAATAATAGATTCATCTCATATAGAAAATATAGAAAACTGTTTCAAAATCAAAAATGGATCTTTTTTTATTTAAAGTCCAAGATTTGTTGAAATTGAGACTAGAGATTCAGATAGATCATATCTTGTAAATTATTTCTTTTTTGTCAATCGACGTTTCTTTTTAGACTTTCTTTTGTGTTCCTTAATGACCAAAGAGTTGGATTTCTTATAATGAGAACTAGCCAATTTCTGTCTTGGT